TCAGTTCCAAGAAATAATATCTTCTACCAAGACATTAACCGAAGAGGCAGAAGTACTTTTGAAGGAAGCTATTCAGGAACAGCTGGAGCGGTTTATACTTCAGGAACAAACCTAAAGAAATTTTTATTCGTATTACCTTACTAGGGGAGTCGTTGATAATGGTCTCTCATTCAAATCATTAAAAATATATCGAAAAAAACTGCGTCCAATAGGATTTGAACCTATACCAAAGGTTTAGAAGACCTCTGTCCTATCCATTAGACAATGGACGCTTTTCTTTCCAAACAAAATTTTTGATTTACGAATTTGTTTTCCGTTTCCATCTTCTATTTTTAAGAAAAAAAAATGAAGCAGATTATATCTGAGAATTTTTAGGGAATAAGGATACACTACATATTCACATTTCCTCACATTAATGATACACGCATTATCATTATAATAAATATGGAGCGGGTAGCGGGAATCGAACCCGCATCGTTAGCTTGGAAGGCTAGGGGTTATAGTCGACGTTAATTCATCATTTTTAACGTCTCTAATTCAAAACCGAACATGAAATTTTGATTTCATTCGGCTCCTTTATGGAAAATGGTATGGTAGTTGGATGGATTCCAAAATATAAACCATAAACGAAATAAAAAAATTCGACTCATAACATCTATGTCTGCTTTTTTGTCTGAATGCATCCAAAACAACTCGCTTTCTAGATGATCCCTCTAAAAGAGGGGAATTTTGAAAAAATCTTCTAGTTACTTCGTTCTCTATTTCTATTTGCGTGAATCTTGAGGAAAGAAGTTTTTGTTTCCACCCGAGCTGAAACAATATAATATGTCGATGGCTTTAGTAAACCAAAGCCATCGTTTAATAGCTATTTGGCTCCAACTTCTACAAAAAAATTGAAGATCTAGTTACGATTAGAAGTAAACTTTTGTATCTTCCTCCATGGATTCTTTACTCATACCCATTCAATTGTAAGTCTTGATACAACTAAAAAAAAAAATTATGCTTCGTGATTCCATACTCAAACGTTAAAATTTCGATTTAAAATTGACCTTTTGGTACAAATCAAGAAAATTGATATTCTTCCTCAAATTGGTTATTGAGAGGTAAAGGATTTAATCCTTTCTAAGAAATAAAGTTTTTAATCGGAACGTAATATGAATAAAACCGAAAGACCCCTTAACTGTTTAAGTTGTTAATAGAACGAATCACACTTTTACCACTAAACTATACCCGCCTTATTGTGATTATTGTATATGAATGGACCTTTTGTCGAACAAGATAATTACTATACGTAATAAAGATACGGATAACATCATGATATTTGACAGTAGAGCGCCCGGACGTTTCACTGGAGAAACTTAATGAGATAGAAAAAAGAGGGTCCATTGAAATAATTAGTTCCTTCTTGTGCTTGTGTTGGGGAATTTTTTAGTAGCGGGCCGGCCCCGCAAGAACTATTGAAGTCATAACATAACAAGCAAGAACTTGTGCAATAATCCAATCCATAGCTCTATTTTTCTTCCAAACGAAAAGAAAGAATCATAAGAAATAACATATCTCTCCTATAGCCTAGCATAGGCATAGATGTTCCCAGTGTTCTTGCTTCAATAACAAAAACAAACAAGTATTTTTGTTTTCAAATTAAAGATAAACCCTTTACTCGTGGAGCAAAACAATAAAAGGCCTGGCTAGGTACTGACCAGGCCAGGCAGAGGAATAAAAGAAAGGACGGACCTTTTGGACAAAATCAAAAAAAAAAGGTATGTATTTTTGAATTTAACTCTTTATTTTCTATTGTAGATATTCCCGTTATCTAAATAGAATTAGAATTGCTGATAAACGGATAAATTTGTGAGTTTTTGTCTATATCTATAGAATAAAGAGAATAAAGAAAGAATAAGTTTTTCTTTATCTTTACTTCAGGGGTAACATAGTAATTATACTTTTTCAATTGGGAGAGATGGCTGAGTGGACTAAAGCGGCGGATTGCTAATCCGTTGTACGAGTTCTTCGTACCGAGGGTTCGAATCCCTCTCTTTCCGTTTCTTCTGATGACTTTATATTTTCTTTCGAATTCAAAAAGAATTCTCGAAACCCTCTTTGTTTTATCATAGTTCAATATCTGGAATAGCATAAAAAAATCAAACAATAAAAAAATCCTTTCTTTTTTTATTCCTCGCGCCCAGGATTACGTCCTGGATCATTGGATAAGAATCCAAAGATAAAGAGAGAAACAAAGAATATTACTACTGTGTAAACGAAGAGTTTGAGAGTAAGCATTACACAATCTCCAAGATAAGCTCATTTTTCGGAAAAGGGGAATAGATTATCCATTTTTATACCACATATTCTATGTTTTACACCAAACCAACAAATAAAGTGGTTTAGGGCTAAATTCAATAAATAATTTGTAGAAATTCATTTCTAATTCTAATATGATTCTTTTGGTATCAAAATTCTCTTTCATACCCGCAGTTAGTTATTGTGGGAGACCTCAATAGTTTCTTGTTCACCGGGGAAGTTGAAGGTCGATGATATGATTCAGATTCATCGCTCCTATCCAACCCAACCAAGAATTTCCATGTTTGAATCGAGGGTTCATAATGTAAGAGACGCCTGATCTTAGCAATTGTTAGAATCTTTCTTTATTTAATAAATCCTGAGTGTTTGTAGGACAGTATTAAAGATCTCATCGAAAACTTACAGCAGCTTGCCAAACAAAGGCTAAGAGAAAAAAGAGCAGAGGTATGACTGGCATAAAATCTACGATTGGATTAAAAAAAGCGTAAGCCTCGGGTAATTTAGAAAAGAAAAAACTACTCGAATGAAGGGCAGAATTAAGACAGATACAGATAAAACTAAAGATATTAAGCATAACAAACATTTCATTCTTGTAGATAATTGTATTTTGGTTGAGTTATCAATATAAGGGAAAACGAGGAAAGTGGACAAAAGAATCCTGCTTTTTTACGCACCCAACCAAAAATCCTTAAATTCTCGCATGAAAATTGAAGGATTCATACTTTCATACAATATCTTAATTGAATTCTATATAATGATCAATAAATTCCGTTTAGTTCTACAACTACATGTGTTAAATTCTATCAACAATCTAATGGATTACATAGATATTTTGGCGGGAATTGACGAACAGCCGATACCAATATTAGTGTTTATTAGTATTGAATAAAAAAAAATGGGGCGTAGCCAAGTGGTAAGGCAACGGGTTTTGGTCCCGCGACTCGGAGGTTCGAATCCTTCCGTCCCAGAGCATTTTTATTTTATCATAATAAAGATTGTTAATGAGAACAGCCTTATTTTTAAGAGTGTAATGTTGAATACAATGTGATTCCATTCTTTGAATGATTCTTATAAAGAATCATATCTTCTTTTTTTTTTTTACAAATTGAATCGAGTGCCTATGACATGCAGATGTAACTAAACCCATTTGGGATCTATGTAGAATATAATTCTTATTATTTTTTTAATAATAAAAGCAGGGGCTGTTTAGCGTATGCATGTTTGTCTTATATTCCTAATTAATTGAAGTTACTTAACTTAGAGAAACTTTACTTACTGTCCTATATTGATTTGAAGTTTCAATGCTGCATTCTGAATCGAAATGTAAAGAAAAGCCTTTAGGTTTCCTATCTCTAAAGTAAAATATAGGGTACTAATTTTCTGTTGATTATGAAAAATTATATTGTTTCATTCCGAAAATATGGGATTAAAAAATGGAATTTGTGTTGAGACTTCTCCAGATAAATAGCCATCCATACCCTATGGAAAAATAAAAGTATCAATTACTCTACTATATTTCGATTGAACCAATGACTATTCATGATTCCATATTGAATCAATTCCATACCGGTTCCAAATGAGAGGAATGTTATGGTAAAACTTCGTTTAAAACGATGTGGTAGAAAGCAACGTGCGACTTGAAGGACACGATCGGACGTGGATTTTTACATCCATCATTTTTTTATAGGAATATACGGTGCTCTTGACTCGACATAATTTGTTCTATTCTATTTAGAACCCTATTTAGTTTTAGTTGGGTTGTAAGTAAATAGTACACAATGGAGCTCGAGAAGAAATGATTTGATTCGTTTCTCAGAGGCAGGGATCTAGGGTTAGTGTCAATCAATAAGTTGTTCCAACTTCGTAAGTATATCTTCGATATAGAATTGGAATTGATAAAACTATTTCATTTCAATCATAAAGTGTATCGCGCGGGAATCGACCGTTCAGATGATTCTTCGAGAGAAAAAAATCACAAAGGGTATGTTGCTGCCATTTTGAGACGATTAAGGATCACCGAAGTAATGTCTAAACCCAATGATTCAAAACAAAGATAAAAGATCCCGTAACAAGAAAACGCCATTTTTTCAATTGTCTCAATCATTGGAGCCTAATCAAATAAGGAATCAAAAAATTTGATTATAAATGGAGACAAAAGGGAGGTTAGAGACAGCTCAATAAATGAAATGCCAGGGCCTTACCTTAATCTTAAAGAGTTTCCTTTAACTCTTTAAGAATTATCCAACTTGAGTGATAAGTACGAATGATTTTTTTGGGGAAGTGGGAAGAATAAAAAAGAAATAATAGTCAAATTGAATTTATTTTATGGATCTATTTGTCACTTTATAATATACATAAATACAAATCATTCTTTCTCGAGCCGTACGAGGAGAAAACCTCCTATACGTTTCTAAGGGGGGCATTGTTCATATACATCTATCCCAATGAGCTATCTATCGAATCGTTGCAATTGATGTTCGATCCCGAAGAGAAGGAAGGGATCTTCGGAAAGTGGGTTTTTACGATCCGATAAAAAATCAAACTTATTTAAATGTTCCCGCTATTCTATATTTCCTTGAAAAGGGCGCTCAACCAACAGGAACTGTTCATGATATTTTAAAGAAGGCAGAGATTTTTAAAGAACTTCGTGTTAATTAAACGAAATTTATTTATTGAAATAAAAAAAAACTAATGACAAAACTTTTTTCTACGTGATATGCGAGGGATAGAAAAAAGAGGGAGTGAGTAGACGAACAAAGAGGGTCTATAAAGTTTTTTTACTCTCCTCAATTGGGTGGTTTTTGTTGAGACTCCGCAAAAAAGGGCCGAGCTTGCTTACTGTACTTTTAGGAATTAGGAATATTGAATAAACTCGAGATTTTCTTCTTAATGTTTCCTTATTTTTTTCTTTTATTCATACCAAACTTTTTTATTGTCTAGTCTATATAGTGTCAATCCAACACAAGTCCCCTTTTTTTAACGTGGATTTCTTTTGTTTTTTCAACGTTCATATTGACAATAGTGTATTGAATAAATATAATTCGATCGTGGATAAATAGATCTATGAATCTCCAACCCATACATAAATAAGTTTGATTTTTGACTTTATTTCATGCCATGCAAACGATACGATGGATTAGTTTAATTTGCTGTGACACAAGGAATCTATATGGGGTCGTACAATCCAATCTCTTTATTTTTGATTCCGATCGTATCTACGCACCAAAATTACATAAATTGGGGTTGCTAACTCAACGGTAGAGTACTCGGCTTTTAAGTGCGGCTAGAATCTTTTACACATTTGGATGAAGCAACGAATTCGTCCATACCGTTGGTAGAGTTTGTAAGACCACGACTGATCCTGAAAAGGAACGAATGGAAAAAACAGCATGTCGTATTATTATTATTATATTAACGAAGAACTCTAAGAGTACTTAATCCTTATCGGACTAGGACAAAATATTGTTTGAATTCTTATACTTAGAGTACTTAGAGCGATACAAAGAATAATAGGTCGAGTGAATAAATGGATAGAGCTGTAAGGCTCCAATTATAGGAAACAAAAAGCAACGAGCTTCTGTTCTTAATTCGAATGATTTCCCGATCTAATTAGATGTTAAAAATAAATTAGTACCCAATGCGGGAAAAGGTTTTCCCATAACCATAATAAGTGGATTCTCTATTTTTTTTATGAATCCTAACTATGACCACTCTTCTAGAGTGGAGACGAATGTGTAGAAGAAACGGTATATTGATAAACATAATTTATTCTAAAGTCAAAAGAGCGATCGGGTTGCAAAAATAAAGGATTTCTAACTATTTTGATATCCTAATAATGAACACAAACAATTGGATGCAAAAAAAGAGAATCCGTTGATTATCTGTCTCCAGGGTATCTATTCTTAAACTACCTTGTTTTGACTGTATCGCACTATGTATCATTTGATAGCCCAAGAAACCCCCGTCTTTGGTTAAAAGCTAATTTTAAATGGAAGAGCTACAAGGGTTTTTACAAATAGATAGATCTCAACAACAGGACTTATTATACCCACTTCTATTTCAGGAGTATATTTATGCACTTGCTCATGATTATGGTTTAAATAGATCGGTTCTTTATGAACCTATCGAAAATTTAGGTTATGACAATAAATTCAGTTCACTAATAGCGAAACGTTTAATTACTCGAATGTATCAGCAGAAGCATTTGATTCTTTTCGATCACGATTCTAACCAAAATCAATTTGTTGATCATAAGAAGAATTTTTATTCTAAAATGATATCGGAGGGTTTTGCAGTCATTGTGGAAATTCCATTCTCACTGCAATTAGTATCTTCCCTAGAAGGGAAAGAAATAGCAAAATCTCATAATTTACGATCAATTCATTCAACATTTCCCTTTTTAGAGGATAAATTATCACATTTAAATTATGTGTTAGATATACTAATACCCTATCCCATTCATCTTGAACTTTTGGTTCAACCCCTTCGCTCTTGGATACAGGATACTCCCTCTTTGCATTTATTGCGATTCTTTCTCTACGAGTATCAGAATTGGAATAATTTTATTACTCAAAAAAAGAAATACACTTCCCTTGATTCAAACAAGAATCAAAGATTATTCTTGTTCCTATATAATTTTCATGTATATGAATGCGAATCCCTATTCGTTTTTCTCCGTAAACAATCTACTTATTTACGATCAACATCTTATAGATCTTTTCGTCAGCGAACATATTTTTATGTAAAAATAGAAACCTTGTTAGTAGTTTTTCGTAATGATTTTCAGACCATCCTCTGGTTGTTCAAGGATCCTTTCATACATTATGTCAGATATCAAGGAAAATCTATTCTGACTTCAAAAGGAACTCCACTTTTGATGAAAAAATGGAAGTATTATCTGGTTAATTTATGGCAATGCAATTTTGACTTGTGGTCTCAACCGGATAGGATTCATATAAACCAATTATCCAATCATCCCCTCTTTTTTCTGGGCCATCTTTCAAGTGTACAGCTAAATCCTTCTGTGGTAAGGAGTCAAATGTTAGAAAATTCATTTATTATAGATATTGCTATTAATAAGTTTGACGCAATAGTCCCAATAAATCCTTTGATTGAGTCATTGGCTAAAGCGAAATTTTGTAACGTATCGGGGCATCCTATTAGTAAGCCGGCTCGGGCAGATTCCGCGGATTCTGATAT